GTTATAAAAAAAAGAATAAAAAATTCAGTATATTTTCATTAAATTTGAATCCTTTAATTCGCGAGGAGCCGGATGAGAAGAAACTCTCATGTCCGGTTTTGTAGTAGAGATGAAATTGAAAAAGAAGCATCAACTATAACCCCAAAAGAACCAGATTTCGTAAACAACATAGAGGAAGAATGAAAGGGATATCTTGTCGAGGCAATCGTATTTCTTTCGGTAAATATGCTCTTCAGGCACTTGAACCAGCTTGGATCACATCTAGACAAATAGAAGCAGGGCGACGAGCAATGACACGAAATGTGCGGCGTGGTGGAAAAATATGGGTACGTATATTTCCAGACAAACCCGTTACAGTAAGACCTACAGAAACACGTATGGGTTCGGGTAAAGGATCTCCCGAATATTGGGTAGCTGTCGTTAAACCAGGTAGAATACTTTATGAAATGGGTGGAGTAGCAGAAAATATAGCCAGAAAGGCTATTTCAATAGCGGCCTCAAAAATGCCTATACGAACTCAATTCATTATTTCGGGATAAATAGGAACGTAGAACCAAAGAAAAAAGTCTTGGGGATAAAAAAATTGCAGGTTTCTTTTTTTGGACAAACAATATTTCTTTTTTTTCCTTCACTCTTTGCTTTGCATTGAAAGAACAGATTCAAAAATGATATGATTCAACCTCAAACCCATTTGAATGTAGCGGATAATAGCGGGGCTCGAGAATTAATGTGTATTCGAATCATCGGAGCTAGTAATCGCCGATATGCTCATATCGGTGACATTATTGTTGCTGTGATCAAGGAAGCATTACCAAACACACCTCTAGAAAGATCAGAAGTGATCAGAGCTGTAATTGTACGCACTTGTAAAGAACTTAAACGTGACAACGGTATGATAATACGATATGATGACAATGCTGCAGTTGTTATTGATCAAGAAGGAAATCCAAAAGGAACTCGAGTTTTTGGTGCGATTGCCCGAGAGTTGAGACAGTTAAGTTTCACTAAAATAGTCTCATTAGCTCCTGAGGTATTATAAGATGATAGTTCTATTATACATAGTATTTGTATGAAATTAGATTGTATCTCACGCATATACCTTATATTTAACATAATTAAAGAATTTTAAAATACTATGTTAAATATTAAATATTTTAATAAAATTGAAATAAAAACATGTTGATTATATCAAAAATGGGAGGAAAGAATAATTTTAGTTTATCATGGGTAGGGACACTATTGCCGACATAATAACTTCTATACGAAATGCCGACATGAATAGAAAAGGGACGGTTCGAATAGCATCTACTAAGATCACCGAAAACATTGTTAAAATACTTTTACGAGAAGGTTTTATCGAAAACGTGAGAAAACATCAGGAAAACAACAAATATTTTTTTGTTTTAACCCTACGACATAGAAGGAATAGGAAAGGACCATCTAGAACTATTTTAAATTTAAAACGGATTAGTAGACCTGGCCTACGAATTTATTCTAACTATCAACGAATTCCTAGAATTCTAGGCGGGATGGGGATTGTAATTCTTTCTACTTCTCGAGGTATAATGACAGACCGAGAGGCTCGACTACAAGGAATCGGCGGAGAAATTTTGTGTTATATATGGTAATCTTTATGATATCCGCATTGTATTCGGAGTTTTTTGTCAACGAAAAGGGGCGGAGTAGTTGATATCACTCTTCCTACATTAGTTGATACTTCTAGGGGTTTTACCTAGAATGCTAAAATGAAAGAACAAAAAAAATTATTCATGAAGCTTAAATTAGTGAATCACTACCTAATGGTATGTTCAGGTTTCATTTAGATAATGAAGATCTAATTCTAGGTTATGGTTCAGGAAGTATCCCACGGGCTTTAGTTTGATACGTATAATAGCAGTCAAGGTTGAAGTAAGTCTTTATGTTATGCTTCAACCAGAAAACGTATAGTTTATAGACTCCACAAAAAGGATTCGAAAGATTAGGCGGTTTTTTCAACTTCAACATGCCCCCCCATGGAGCTGGAATTCGAGGTTTAAAATTTCAAGAAACTTATTTTCTTCCAATCCAAAAGTATATTCGGAATTAAGTTAAGGAACGACAACTATGAAAATAAGGTCCTCCGTTCGTAAAATTTGTGAAAAATGTCGACTGATCCGTAGGAGGGGGCGAATTATAGTAATTTGTTCCAACCCGAGACATAAACAAAGACAGGGCTAATCTTGTTAAAATGGACTCTCTAACATAAAGGATCCGATCCAATGAAAAAGATAAAATCTCCTTTAACATGAAATGGATATATCCATATATCTCTGAATTCGATGATAAAGTATGGCAAAATCTCTAGCAAGAACGGGTTCACGTAGGAATGGGCGTAGTGGTTCACGTAAAAGTGCACGTAGAATACCAAAGGGAGTTATTCATGTTCAAGCAAGTTTCAACAACACCATTGTGACTGTTACAGATGTACGAGGTCGGGTAATTTCTTGGTCCTCTGCCGGTA